AAAAGCCATCTTTTTCTCAACAATGCCTTTGTCATTTGATCCAATAGTGTTCCGTTAGATAGGAACAGATTTGATAAATACTGATAACTCTCGGATAGAGTATTAGAACGGAAAGATCCATTAGATAATGAACTATTGGTTCTAAGCCATCTCTGGCGATTAATCAACAATTCGAAGTGCTTTTCTTGCGTCTTCTTGCTAAGCCAGCGTTTATATAGAGATGATAGAGATCTAGTAGGAATTTTTGGGGGAGTAAAAAGCCCCTTTGACATCTCTTCATCTGCAAATAATTCTCGATGTGAAAACACAGAGACAAAGGGCTGAGCTTTGAATAGGAAAAAGAGTGGATCTGCAGGGTCCCAAATGAATTGGCTTATTCGAAAAAGGCCTTGTTCTTTGGAAGATCTATCTCGTGTCTGGTACTGCACGGTTCCACTCTGCAAGAACTCCGAATCATTCTCTTGAAGCTCATCCTCTTCATCATAAATGATCCGCTTGCCCCGAAATGACCTGGACCAATAGGGAAATCCCAATTCATTGGGCCTTTCGATACAATCAAATAGAAAGCCCCAAGGGCGCCATATTCTAGGAGCCCAAACTATGTGATTGAATAAATCCTCCTCTATCTGTTGCGGGTCGAGGGCTCCTTCTCCTTCCCCCTCTTCAAACTCCGATTCGTCTTTTTCATAGAGAAATCTCTGATCAAGGATAGAACAAGATCCATTTTGCATCATATCTAAGGGATTCCTTGGTTCGGGTCGAAGAAGCAATGTCACTCGATCCTTATCAAACTGACTGCATGTCCGTGAGGATCCCACCAGAGCGCCTTCTACTTCTAATAGGCCACGAACTAGACCAGAATCATTCTCAACGAGTCCATAAGGAGCGATCTCATTTTTTTCATCGGGTCCGGGTAGAGACCAAAGATCTTGAGTGACCGATCCGGCAGAACAACTCAAAAGATAAAGAAGTATCGTTAATTTCTTCATGCTCGTTCCAAGTTCGAAGTACCAATTGTACAAATAATAATCCACTTCGTTACATGATTTCTTTTTCATATAGATAGATATAGGATCTATGGGGCAATTACTTAAAAGTACATTTTGTGCTACAGCCCTTCCTATCTGATAGAAAAGGATCCCATGCTCCTGGACCGATCTTACCTGGGATCGCAAATCCCAAATTTGTCTATGAAGAGCGGATCTAATTGTATTAGTATCTATAATTGATTTCTTCTGTGTAATACTAATCGATAGGGCCTCATTGGTAAGTGCTACAAGATCTCGTGCATTGGAACCCATGGTTATGGACCCGAATCCATTAGTATGGAACATTTTCTTTTCCAAGTGAAATCCCCTAGTATATGAAAGAGTGAAAAAGTGCTTTCGTTGTTGTGGAATAAGAAGCCTTCGTATCTTAATGCACGTATTTAATTTATTCGGAGCTATTAGAGCGGGATCCACTTTTTGGGGAATATGAGTCGAAGCAATAACAAGAATATTTCTAGTTTCATAATCCCTGGAGAGAAGGTTCACTAATAGACCTAGGGAGAAGTAATTCGACTCATTCACATCCAGATCATGAATGTTTGGAATCCATATTATGCAAGGAGACATTGCTTTTGCTAATTCGAATTGAAGGGTGATATAAAGTTGGTCTTCCTCTTCAGGCAGCATATCCATAGTTACCGCATTCACGCTAATTAGCAGTTCCAGCTCCATATCAAGGATATCGTCACTAGCATCAATATCGTCACTAGCATCAATATCGTAACTAACACCAATATCGTAACAAGCACCAATATCGTCAATCTCATCAATATCGATATCGATATCATCAAAACCTTTAGACTTGTTATCCAGGACCTTGTTCAGAAATACCGTAATGAAAGGAAGATAGGAGTTTTTTGCTAGGTATTTGACCAAATAAGATCGTCCAGTTCCTATAGAACCTATCACTAAAATACCCCTAGAGAGGGATAAGGCTAAGCGGAGCGAAAAGGGTTTTCCATGAGATGGGAAATGAAAACTATTAGCCCCACACGAAGTTTGTGAATAAGTCATTGTCTGATAATGAGCAAGGAATATCCGTCTTTCTGCTAAAGAGGATGTATTGAACTCATAATTCATTAGATACTTTTTATGAATGTCAACTAAGTATCGTAAGTAAATTGCTCCCGGTTGTTCAATCATTTGATAACCAGAGTCATTCTTTGATAAATGATCACTATAAGTCAGACTCAATAAAATTTGATCAATCCCTTTTTCTGTCCTTAAGGTGGAGAACTGAACGAAGAATTCTCTTCTTTCATCATCAATCGAATCACTGTTTGCAACCCAGGATTCTATTTTATCATCAATCCAGTCCCCGTTCACCTTTTTTCTTTTTCTTATCACTGAATAGATCTCTTTACTTGTATGACTTAGATGTCTCGTATTTCTCGAAAAAGTGATTCGATTGATGGGATTTGGTATGATACTTATGAGATCGATGATATCGA